ATTATGTCCCCCTTTTGCCGAAGTAAATAGATCTAGGGCCTTTTTTTATCCACATTTTTTTTTCATTCATGTATTGCAAATAGGTTATCTGTAGGATTGGATTTTTTTCTTTTTTGCTCTTTACGCGATATTTTGTATTTTATGTACCTTACCACAGCAATGTAATTAGGAATATAGAATCTCTATCAAATGCTGTTGGAAGAATGGTATCAATTGTTATTTGATACATTGTGGTCGGTAACGTCTGTGAATTAACAGAAACGGAAAGAGAGGGATTCGAACCCTCGGTAAACAAAAGCCTACATAGCAGTTCCAGTGCTACGCCTTGAACCACTCGGCCATCTCTCCTACGTAATCTTATTATTGACCAGAAACCGAGTGAATAGCGAGGCATTCATATTATTACAGTACAGGTACGACGGATCAATGATTCTATAGAAATCAAAAATTCCTTTCCAATTTATCAACAACAACTTATCTCATCAACTACCCCATCCATCTATTACAAATTAATGAATCGTACCATGGATTTTTCTATTCCATTTCAATATTTTTGCATGGAATGATTATTCCATCCTTTTTCTTCTTTGGATCATAACCAAATCTAAATTTCTCGAGTTATCAGAATCCATATCAAAATAAAGCCCTCGGTTATTCAACTTAGATGAAATAGTAATAGCTACACTCATTTGTATGCTACGAAATTTGGATGAGATCCAATCTGATTCAAAAGTATCCTATCTCTCTTTGTCCAAAAGGCGGACAATTTGAGCAGAAGGTCCACGTCTTTGTTTTTTTTTAGAATGAGTCGTCTGTTTTTATGTTATTTTGTACTACAATTCCTTTGTTTGTGGGATCATTTTCCCGAGGGATAATGAGAAGAATTATAGAATGGATTGCTAATTATGCCTAGATCTCGGATAAATGGAAATTTTATTGATAAGACCTCTTCAATTGTAGCCAATATTTTATTACGAATAATTCCGACAACTTTAGGAGAAAAAAAGGCATTTACCTATTACAGGGATGGTGTGATTTGATTCTTTTTTCTTTTTTTTTTTTAGCCCTCACCCCAGTCTTAGAATAAAAAGACGTTGTTCGGAATAGAAAGAACCTAATTATGGAAAAACCTACGCTTGGTGAAGGTAAAGTTTGGAGATAGAACAATTCCTTCTGTCGTGTATCCTCGATTGATCCAGCCTCGGATACTTTAATTGTCGATTTTAGTATTGAACAAAAGGTTATACCTATAGGTTCTGTATTGCAGGTCCACTAGTACCAATAGGAGGCATAGGGGAAGAAGCACTACACCTAGGAATCAACAACACGAAAACTTTGTTATAAAATACCCCTTTCCTTATCGGTATTGGGACTAGCAAGAATGGTTGGGACAACAAACATCCATCTCGTTCGTACTTTGGATACCCGTATAACCATCAAAGATCGTTGAAGTGACTAATTCCCGGAAATAGTAGGCGTTGAGGACAAAGAAATCGTTGGAGTTATCATTTCTATCTAGCACTAATACGGTTGGTGTTAAGAAAAAACCTCTTGCGGGAAGGCTGGCTAGAGATTTCTTGTAAAAATACTAGCTCCTGTCAGTTCATAACGAGAATAGTGAAATTTTGATTCTATGGATTATTCCCCTTAGTATTATGCACAGAAGGGAGGAGCCGTATGAGATGAAAATCTCACGTACGGTTCTGGAACGGAGACTTTTTGAATAAAATGAACGACCGTAACGGATGTCGGCTCAATCCGAAGGAAATTATGCGGAAGCTTTACAGAATTATTATGAAGCTACGCGACCAGAAATCGATCCCTATGATCGAAGTTATATACTCTATAATATAGGCCTTATACACACAAGCAACGGAGAGCATACAAAGGCTTTAGAATATTATTTCCGGGCACTAGAACGAAACCCATTCTTACCACAAGCTTTTAATAATATGGCCGTGATCTGTCATTACGTGCGACTATCTCCACTATAGAAAGAAGGAAAAAAAAGAGCAAATTGACTAGTCAATACTAGAAAAAAAGGGCTTTCTACATATGCATCGTCCAAAGCAACGATTTGTATCAGCTGTAGCAATGAAAGAGACTTTAAAAAAATAGGAAAATACGGCCCACATACTATACTCTATGGATAAAGGATCGAATTGATAAAGAAAGCACCGTAAAGATCAATTATCGAGCTATCGGATCGATACAGTTAAGAACTGCTTACTTATGTCATGATATGGGATATCAAGTTAGGAATCAACTTATGTAATAGAGTGGATCCACTAAAGTATTGAGCAGCGGTGTAGCATCAGATCCCAAAGATAGTAAGTTCTTTTTTCTTATGGAAAAAGTCTTTTTCAAAGATTCTATATACATTTCATATATGAAACCGAGATAGTTACCTTTCAGAAAATTCTAAGGATATAGGGTATATCCATGCTTCACGCTTCTGAAGGTGGGAGAAAAGAGAAAACTAATTATTGATCTAAATTAG